GAGTATAGTAAGTATGGGTAAAATAAAAATGGTTTATTAAGATAAATATCAATGCAATGAATTGTTTCAAGACCAACCCAACCCTAATTGAATTGACCCCCATCATAACGAAATTCATTTGATTGATACATAGACTTACCAATTCAACACAGATCTAAGATATTTCCTCGAATCATTGATAAAAAGATTTTTTTTATTTGTTCCCTGAACTTAAACTTAAGTATTCGAGAAAAACAATTTTCAATAACTTGTTGATCCCTATCCCTCTTCCCAAATTTGCAGATTTATCTTTTTTTTTTGAACTTCCTGGATTAGTGTAAGATAGAAATATGTCTATCTAATCTTAACAAAATGAATGAATCAATGAATGAAAGTGTAAGAAATGAAGTTTAATTCCCCTTTCTGGTCTGCCCGACCAATCATTCCAAAAAGGTCCTATACCTCGTATTATTTCTATTCTACCTATCCTATTTAGTTTATTATTTTATTTATTTTTTTTAATATTCAATATTTCATATAAATATTGTTTTAATAATATCGATTTATAATTAATATCTATTTATTCTTAGATTTCTTTTTTTATTTATTTTATTCTTTGATAGAATTCTATTTCTAATTCATTAAAAATATTTAATTATATTTAAATATAATATTTAAAATTAAATAGAATCTATTTAATGAAAATAATATTAAAAAAAAATGGAAGGGTGATTAGAATGAATGATTCATAAATACGAATCAAAAGATTCTATGAAATCATGAAAGAGAGAAAGATCTTTCAGATTTAATCATACCTTTAATCATACCACATTATATTGACAATTTCAAAAAACTGTTCATACTATGAATATAGTATGATGACGATCGGGCAAGTATGCCCCCATCGTCTAGTGGTTCAGGACATCTCTCTTTCAAGGAGGCAGCGGGGATTCGAATTCCCCTGGGGGTAGGGTATTACGAAAGGGAGTTGATCATGGATTATCAATAAGCCTGGAATTTATTCTTCCCGGGTCGATGCCCGAGCGGTTAATGGGGGCGGACTGTAAATTCGTTGGCAATATGTCTACGCTGGTTCAAATCCAGCTCGGCCCAATAATTCGCCGATCCACCACGAAATGATAGAACCCATTTGTTGTTCCCCAGAAATGCCTGATCGGAATACGGAAGAATAAAAAAAAACTACAATTTTCTGATATATTTTACTGCTGTTCATTTGCTTTCTTTATTTTATCTCACAAATTCTGATCTTGCTTGCTAATGATATAGATTCATACTAGATTCATATAACGATCTGAAACTATAAAGTCTAAGGAAAAGAATCAAATAAAGAATAAATATAAATAAAAAAACTCTTTTTTTTTTATTGAAAGATTAATTTGATTCTTAATCAAATTATAAAAAATAAAAGGATTATTAACAATCCCTGAGACGCTCCCGCTAAAGTGCATATCCGTGTGGATATCCAATATATCACTCGCGTTTCTGTTACAATATGACTTATTCTAATCTAAATATCGAAAATCTAAATAAAATATATAAAAAATAAAGGGTTTGAATGAAATCATAAGAATATGTATGATGTACACTTTATTTTATTTCCTTGGGATTGTAGTTCAATTGGTCAGAGCACCGCCCTGTCAAGGCGGAAGCTGCGGGTTCGAGCCCCGTCAGTCCCGACGGATCCAAATCCAATTCCAATAAAAAAATACATCTGCATTTGCTGTGAAAAGGAGAACACATAGCAGAATTTCATTCCCAAGTGGGATACCCTCTATCTCTTATTTTATTTATTTATTAGTTTCTATTTATTTATTAGTTTCACATTTCTCATCAAAGAAATATGGAAATTCCCATTTATTCAACTAGTCCCGATTGATAGGAGAAAGACATATGTAGATTAGTACAATTATTGGTAGAATCATATTCAGGATTCCAAGAGATACCGTACGGAGTCTGGCTTTTTCGATTATTCCCGATCTGTGTAATAGGGTACTATACGTTTCCAGGAGTCTATACACAAATGGAATTTGTACGATACAAAAAAAAATTTAACATAGTAACTTTGATATAATACTTTTAAGATGAAAAGTATATCCCTTTAGGGCTCCGATTTTTTGTAACCTCAATTACTAATTTCAATTATTAATGTGAATTTGAAACAATTTATCTCATTAAAATTTCACACTGAATTTTTGATATATGCATCCCATAATTAATCCAAGGAAATAGGATATTAATAAAATAAAGCTCAAAGAAGGATCCCATTTCTATTAGAGAGGGCTATCTCTCTTTGTGAGGGAATGAATAATCTTTTTTAAGTTTAAGGTTCTTGCCGAAGAAAGAACAAACTTTTTAATGAATTTGATGAAATACTCGATTTTTTTATATCCGGACTCTCCTTATTATACTCCTTCTTTGTTTTCCAAAGAAGATTAGATCATTAAAAAGGGGGGGTTAGAACTAAACTTCTTCCTTTTTTACATTTCGCTTCTATTGGTTATTTTATTGGGATTTTTTATAACCAATGTAAGTAAGTATAAAGGCGGTCATATGATATTTCATCAGATGATTGTACAAAGGGGGGCGTAGCTTATAGAAAAGAAAGAATGATAAAGAAAGTAAAGAAATTATTGATCGGATCAGGAATAAAAATTGGAATTCGGTATGTATAAAAGATCTTCCTATGTTATACTATTTAATTCTCGACGATGAATCAATTTTATAGTTCAGATATTGTTATTCATGATATTGCTCCGATTTGATATCATCGAGATGTAATTCATCCCATTGAATATTGAATTTACATCCGAAATATTTATCAGCTCTATGGGATTAAATCCCGAGTTATTGCGAATTAACTAAAAATGAAACGATTAGATTATGGAAGTAAATATTCTCGCATTTATTGCTACTGCACTGTTCATTCTAGTTCCTACTGCTTTTTTACTTATAATATACGTAAAAACAGTCAGCCAAAATGATTCATTTGAATGAAACTTGACTGTTTAGTTCTTCTCAATGCTTGAAAAGAAAAAAGAAAATAAAAAGTATTCAAATTTAGTGTCTTAAATGAAATAAGCGGACTAGAATCATCAGTATTCTATGAGATTCGATAGTATGGTAGAAAGAAATATATAAATCTTTCTACCATATTTATTATTGTTATTGTAGTATATAAAGTCTTACTGTATAAAGATAGAGGTTTAATATAGATCAATCTACAATATGTATCTTCATAGATATCAATTACATATGGATATCAATTACATATATGTAATGTATTTACATAACGTACCAATTCGATTTCTTTGCTTCATCTATTTAATTTGTGTTGATTCCAATCATCAATCTGAAAAAATCGAAGGGCAATTCTTACTCTTACGATTCTAATTCCTAGAATTTCTGATTCTATTCAATATGAATCCCAATATCCATTGAAAGAATCAAATCGATGAAGGAAAAAAAGAGTATAGGCCTTTAATTTTAATAATTATTAAAATTAATAACAAGAAAATCACATAATCTTTTTTTAGTATTCCGAAGAAGTAATTGATTGAGCAGTTGACAGATGATCCAGTGGTTCAGTTCCATGGGAACCTCTTTGGATTTCGAAAAGGATTAGTAAAGCCCACTGATTTTTAACGTTTGAACCATGATATGAAATGAGTTCGATAAAGCAAGCATAACATAAATAAAATGTCTAAAAGAATAAAAAAAAGCGGGAACGCGCAATATGTGACTTGCCCAAGGCAATATTTTATTATGTGTAGTATATCGTTGGACAACCACTATGTCTATGTTGTTTCCTATAGGAAGTCTGTATATACTTAATAACATAACTATTTTTTTTTATCTTTGAACAGTAAAAAAAAAAAGAGGGGGAAACCAAAAACAAATAAAAAAGTAAAATAAAAAGGACTTTGCAGAACGATCTATAAAACAATTGATATGGTTTGAGTTTGATTCTTCAACTCAATTAGTAGTACTTCTAGAGTCCACTTCTACCCCATACTACGAGTGAAAGAGAAAATGTAAAGACTACCATTAAAGCAGCCCAAGCGAGACTTACTATATCCATGTGAATTATATCCCCTATCTCTATAAATATAAAGGAATTATTCCATTATTGTTCACTAATCATTATTATGTTCATTAATAATAGTGGAATCCCTGGCGAAGAGTCAAAAGGGGATTCTAACCCAACACCGTTGATGAAACAATCCAATAAACTCACAATTATAACAGTTTCTTATATGATTTCTAGTAGAATCGGAAAACATTAAGCACAAGCAAAATACGTAGATACACCCCTGGAAATCTCAAGGGAATGGTACTAACATGTAGTAATAATAAGACCTAGTCTTTTTTTTGTTGACCTTCATTTCATTACATTAAGTCAAAAGTATCCAAATATAGAGTCAAGATAGATCACTATCTATCACATACCCCTAATTTCGCATTTTAGCTAATCCTTACGTTACGTCTCCTGCTTGTCTATGTGAAACAATCAGAAGATAGTCTATTACATTAAAGACAATTATCTCTTCAATCAATATTAAATTGATTGCAGGAGCACACATAGAATTTCATGAGTTCGTATACGAATAAAGTATCTTTCGACCTTTCCGCAACTAATAATTAAATTCCTCATTCGTCTATCCAAATTAATTGAAGACCCAGTTAATAAACACTACATTAATAACAGCTGTCATATCAAGATTTAACGATTCTTTTTCATTCAAAACAAAATTCACTAATATAATCTTTTCCGTGAATTGAAGCCTAGACGCAAGGATTTACAGCATTTTCATTTTAGAGAACAGAACCGCCAGATGCTTATAGCATCAAGCAAGTATCAAGAGTCGCTTACTTCATGCTGGAAAAAGATTTGTCAAGTTATCTTAGCAAAACAGAATAAGGTATTCTTATTTTTTTGTTGATCAGGCGACACCCAGATTTGAACTGGGGAAAAAGGATTTGCAGTCCCCCGCCTTACCGCT